AAAAAAAAAATTTAATTAATAAATAATTGTAAATTAACGGAATGATTAATTGATTAATTATATCTATTCGATTAGATATGGCTATTACTGAAATTTGAAATACTAAATTACCCTTTGTCGTTGTCATTTTTTTTATGATCCGCCCTAAGAAAAGGATATGAAGAGAAAAGGGCAATCCAGACCATAATAAAACATTCCTAGGGTTTCATTTGGAAAGGGGAAACCTAAGAGGAAAAAAAAAAGAATCGACCGTTCAAGTATTCAAAATTGCACACTAAAAATGATAGGAATAGGGACATATATATATAATATACATATATATATATAATAGATATATGTTATGCGATATATATCTATATTGAATTTCTAGTTGGACCAACTACGGTCTCCAATAAAAATGAAAGAAGATAGATACGAAATCAAATCGGAGAAACCACTTTTCAATACAGGAATCGATATCTAATGAATTCAACGGTTTTAGCATAATCATAATATAAATGGAAATGAACAAAAAGAGTAAACGGCATCATGATGTGTGTGATCCTAATCGCATCACAAAAAAAGGGGGATATGGCGAAATTGGTAGACGCTACGGACTTAATTGGATTGAGCCTTGGTATGGAAACCTACCAAGTGATAACTTTCAAATTCAGAGAAACCCTGGAATTAAAAATGGGCAATCCTGAGCCAAATCCCGTGTTATGAAAACAAACAAGGGTTTCATAAAGCGAGAATAAATAAAGGATAGGTGCAGAGACTCAATGGAAGCTGTTCTAACAAATGGAGTTGGCTGCATTGTGTTCATAAAGGAATCCTTCCATCGAAACTTCCGAAAAGATGAAAGATAAACCTATATACATATGTATACTTACTGAAATACTATCGCCAAATGATTAAAAATGATTAATGACGACTCCAACTGGTTCTATAATTTTTTTCTATCTATTTCTATGAATATAATAGAAAAAAAAAGAATTAAATATTCATTGATCAAAACATTCACTCCATCATAGTCTGATAAATCTTTTTATTTTGAAGAATTTTTTAATCGGATTAAGAATAAAGATAGAGTCCCATTTTACATGTCAATATCGACAACAAAGAAATTTATAGTAAGAGGAAAATCCGTCGATTTTAGAAATCGTGAGGGTTCAAGTCCCTCTATCCCCAAAAAGAACTGGTTGCCTCCCTAATTATTTATCTTCTCCTTTTGTTAGTGACTAAAAATTGTTTATAGTTCTTAGTCATTCTCACTCTACTATTTCACAAACCGATCTGAGCGGAAATTTTTTTTATTATCACATCATAAGCCTTGTATGTGATATATATCATACGTGTACAAATGAGCATCTTTGAATAATTTAATAAAATTAAATAATTAACAATCCATATCATTATTTGTATTGTATTGAAACTTACAAAGTTTCCTTTTTGAAAATACAAGAAATTCTACCAGGGCCTGGATATTACTTTGTAATATCTTTGTAATATCAATTAATTTTTTTAATTGACATAGACCCAAGTCCTATATTAAAATAAAATGAGGATGATGCGTCGTGAATGGTCGGGATAGCTCAGCTGGTAGAGCAGAGGACTGAAAATCCTCGTGTCACCAGTTCAAATCTGGTTCCTGGCACATGAGTAATTTGTATAAGTATCTATTTTACAAATTAATTGATATGGGTCGACATACATATTCAGTGTTCTAGTTATAGATCATGATACATACTTATCCATCTAAGTGTCGGAGCCCCTTACTAATGAAGTTTTATGTATCTAAAACGGGTAAAAGAAACGATGGATATTGTGTATTTTTTGTATTTCAAAGTATACAAAAGAAACGAATTCCATTTTGTTTCTTCTTACTTTTTTATTTGTTCGTGTCTCCGCCAGTAAAAAAAATGTTATGACTTCATACATAGTCGAAAGTGTAAATTTCAATTGTTTAGTTGAAAGACCAAAAAGCAGAGTCTAGGTGAGGGGCGTGAATAGCCAAGATTGATCTTAGATACAGTACAAATAGAATATTATTTCATTCTATTTTTCATATTCTATTTCTTTATTTCTTCCTATGTTACTTTCGAGAGCCCTTCTAAGTGATGTGCGCGGTACATAGTTCATGATGTGGAACTGTTTTAATTTCATCCTATTGGCTCGGCTCATCCAAAAAAGTATCTTCAAAATTTAAAAAAGTATCTTCAAAATTTGATAATTTCAATGAACCCTCTAATTTTTTTTTAGCCCACCTAATGAATGAAACGTCAATTACTCTGTTTGGTCTATAAGAAAACGTCCAAATATTCTTTTAATACCTGGAGTTGGAGAAATGAATATTTGTTTCTGATTATTCAATGAGCATCTTGTATTTCATAAAAATTGGGTGCAATATAATCCTTACGTAAAGGCCAGCCTATCCAACTTTCAGGCATTAAGATACGTTTCAGGCGTGGATGATTATCATAAAATATTCCCAGCATATCATAAGATTCTCTTTCTTGAA